GGAAGAATGAAAGGAATATCTTATCGAGGCAATCGTATTTGCTTCGGTAGATATGCTCTTCAAGCGCTTGAACCCGCTTGGATCACATCTAGACAAATAGAAGCAGGGCGGCGAGCAATGACACGAAACGCACGCCGCGGTGGAAAAATATGGGTACGCATATTTCCAGACAAACCCGTTACAGTAAGACCTACAGAAACACGTATGGGTTCGGGGAAAGGATCTCCCGAATATTGGGTAGCTGTTGTTAAACCCGGTAGAATACTTTATGAAATGAGCGGAGTGGCAGAAAATATAGCCAGAAGGGCAATTTCAATAGCGGCATCCAAAATGCCTATACGAACTCAATTCATTCTTTCGGGATAGGGATGTAGAAACAAAGGAAAGGGGTCTTTTGTATGAAAAAAAAAAAAAAAAAATTGCAGGTTTTTTTGTTTTGAACAAATAATATTTCTTTTTTTTTACCCTTGCATTGAAAACAAAAAAAAAATCGATAAAAAAAATGATATGATTCAACCTCAAACCCATTTGAATGTAGCGGATAACAGCGGAGCCCGAGAATTGATGTGTATTCGAATCATAGGAGCTAGTAATCGACGATATGCTCATATTGGTGACGTTATTGTTGCTGTAATCAAGGAAGCCGTACCAAATACACCTCTAGAAAGATCAGAAGTAATCCGAGCTGTAATTGTACGTACTTGTAAAGAACTCAAACGCGACAACGGTATGATAATACGATATGATGACAATGCTGCAGTTGTTATTGATCAAGAAGGAAATCCTAAAGGAACCCGAATTTTTGGCGCGATCGCCCGGGAATTAAGACAGTTAAATTTCACTAAAATAGTTTCATTAGCACCCGAAGTATTATAAGGGAAGGCCGTAATATAGTTATAGTATTTGAATGAAACCTATTAATTAGTAGATTGTTTATATATCACGTATATACCTTTAATAATTCAGAAATAAAGATAAATAAAAAAAAAAAAAGAGCATGTTGATTATATCAAAATTCGGGGGCAACAAAAATCTTAGTTTATCATGAGTAAAGACACTATTGCTGACATAATAACCGCTATACGAAATGCTGACATGAATAAAACAAGAACAGTTCGAATACCATCTACTAACATCACTGAAAATATTGTTAAAATCCTTTTACAAGAAGGTTTTATTGAAAACGTGAGAAAACATCAGGAAAGCAATAAATATTTTTTGGTTTTAACACTACGACATAGAAGAAATAGAAAAGGACCGTATAGAACTATTTTAAATTTAAAACGGATCAGTCGACCCGGTTTACGAATATATTCTAACTATCAAAAAATTCCTAGAATTTTAGGCGGAATGGGGATTGTAATTCTTTCCACTTCTCGAGGTATAATGACAGACCGAAAGGCTCGAATAGAAGGAATCGGCGGAGAAATTTTGTGTTATATATGGTAATCTTTCTGATAGACGAATTATACGCAGAACTTTCATATTTGTGAAAAAAGAGAAAGGACAACTTTATAATATTACCCCTCTTACATTAGTCATTAGTTGATACTTCAAAGCGGTTTTACCTGGAAGGAAACAACAAAAAAGATTCATGAGGTTTTAATTACTGAACAACTTACCAATGGTATGTATCTTCCGGGTTCGTTTAGATTTGAGATAATGAAAATATGATTCTGATTTTTGTTTCGGAAAGGATTCGACGTTGTTTTATACGTATACTACCAAGAAATAGAATAAAAATTGAGGTAAGTCCTTATTTCAACCAAAGGACGTATAGTTTATAGACTCCAAAGCAAAGACTCGAATGATTCGGTGGTTTTTTCAATTTCAACATTCTTTCGTGGGGATACAATTCGAAGTTAAAAATTTCAAGAAACTTATTTTCTTCCAATAAATAGATTCGGAATCAAGAAAAGGAATAACAAATATGAAAATAAGGGCCTCCGTTCGTAAAATTTGTGAAAAATGTCGATTGATCCGTAGGCGGGGACGAATTATAGTAATTTGTTCCAACCCGAGACATAAACAAAGACAAGGATAATCTTTTTAAAGCAAAAAAGACTCTCGAAATCAAAAGTAACCGATGCACGGATGTACAAATAAATAAGTAAAAAAAAAAAAATAAGGATCCGTTTTGACATGAAATGGATATATCCATATATCTCTGACTTATATTTATGAGATGATAAAATATGGCAAAACCTATACCAAAAATTGGTTCACGTAGAAATAGACGTATTGGTTCACGTAAGAATGCGCGTAGAGTACCAAAGGGAGTTATTCATGTTCAAGCAAGTTTCAATAATACGATTGTGACTGTTACAGATGTGCGGGGTCGAGTAATTTCTTGGTCCTCCGCCGGGGCTTGTGGATTCAAGGGTACAAGAAGAGGTACACCATTTGCCGCTCAAACCGCAGCAGGAAATGCTATTAGGACAGTAGTGGATCAAGGTATGCAACGAGCAGAAGTCATGATAAAAGGCCCGGGTCTCGGAAG